TTAAATTTTTTTTTTCCCGTTCCGGGTGGTATCAAGATACCGCTGTGCCAGGATATCTTTTCTGTCTCTCCAGGAAAATAGATATCCCCCGAAAATATTTTGAGTTCAATCTTTTTTTTTTTTTTCTCCACTCGGACCAATCCGCTTACTCGGCTTCTTATATTGAAAGTAATTCGCGTATCTACTCCAATGATACTATTGTTCCGTACCATTATGGAAGAAGCTCCGGGTAAGATATGCACTTCCTCGGGAATGAAAAAAAATCGATCTATTTTCATTTTGTATTTTGGCCGAAATTCTTTTGTTCTTCGATACTCAATCAAATCCTCTTTTTTGACGATAGAATCCGCCTCTATAGTCCCATATTTAGTAATTCCCGAACTCTTTCTTCTATATCGAGGATCGTCGAAATAAGCAAGAATACTATTTATACGGAAAAGACCATTTATGGGTATTTCAATCGAGATACCTGAACGGGGTATTAGTTCTTTTTCTTGTTCTTGATTCGATTGTAATGGAATGATGAATCTATTTCTTCGTCTCTTTGCCAATAAATCAGAATTCTCGTCAAGAATAGCGGGGTATATAAAATTACAATGACCCTTACATATGATTCGATCAGGTACTGAATAATCAAGAACCCCCCCCTCCTTTTTACCAGAAGGATCCGACCTAAACAATTTATGTCTCGCTTGATCATCAGTCACTGAAAGGTTAGAAATATATTTTCGTTCGACAGAAAGAGAATGAATATTTATTTGATCTTGATCCTTGTGGAGCGAAAAAGGGACTATACTGGATCTGTGCGGAACTCCTGATAATATCCACAAATGGCTTGTTTTTGGTAAGAGATGAACATTACCATATGTATATTCGGGTGCATGGTACACAGCGGTACTCCAGTGCATTTCTCCCTCTGAGTCAGAATAAATATGTTTTCGGACCCTCTCTTTAAAATTCAAGATGGATGCTTCGGCGCGAATCTCGGCAATGACTTGTTCTGATTCTACATATTGATCATTTTTAACTAAAATCAAACTTTTTTGGGGAATATTCACATTATGTAGAATATCTTGACCCTCAATAGTTACATATAGGTCTATATAACATAGAAAAGCTGGATAGCCGTGACGTGTACGTGTGGGATGAACCAAATGTTCATTGAATTTTATTTTTCCATTATCAGGAGCTCGTACATGTTCCGCCGTACCGCCTGTAAATACTCCACCGGTATGAAAAGTTCTTAATGTTAGTTGAGTCCCGGGTTCCCCAATAGATTGACCCGCAACAATACCTACCGCTTCTCCCAATTCGACCAGGTCGCCATGAGTGGGACTACGGCCATAACATAATCGACAGATCCAAGATGTACTCCTGCAAGTAAAGGGAGTTCTAATAGATATTGATTTTGCTCTAAAGGTTATGAATCGATTAACAAGTCCAATCCCAATATCTTGATTTCGAATGGCAACGCATCGTGAACCCATATATATATTGTCCGCTAATACACGACCAATTAATGTTTGGATAAAAATTCTTTCTGTTATCATCCCATTTTGAAGACTCACAGAAATACCTCGGATGGTGCCACAATCTGTTCTACGTACAACAATGTGTTGAACTACTTCAACAAGTCTGCGCGTGAGGTATCCAGCATCTGATGTTCGTACAGCAGTATCCACAACTCCTTTGCGAGCTCCGTAGCAGGAAATAATATATTCCGTTAAAGAGAGTCCTTCGCGTAAATTGCTTTGAATGGGTAAATCAATCATTTGTCCTTGAGGATCCGACATTAATCCTCTCATACCTACTAATTGATGGACCTGAGATGCATTTCCTCTAGCTCCCGAAAAAGACATTATATGGACTGGGTTAGAAGGATCAGTCATCCTAAAATTAGGATTCATTTGTTGTCGTAAATATTCACTTGTAGCATACCAGATCTCAATGGATTGACGTAATTTTTCTACCGCGTGTACATTCCCATAATGATGGTGTTTTTCCAAAATTAAACTTTGTTGTTCCGCATCTTGTACTAGCCACCCCTTGGAAGGTATTGTTAAAAGATCATCAATTCCTAATGAAATGGATGTAGTAGTGGCTTGCTGGAAACCCAGAGTCTTTACTTGATCCAGGACATGTGATGTATATGCCATTCCAAAGTGATCTATTAATCTGCGAATAAGTCGTTTCATGGCAGTTCCATCTATCGCTTTATTGTGAAAGACTAGATCGGCCCGTTCTGCCATAAGTACCTCGCTATTCAGTTGAGTAGGATTCGACAATGGATTTGAGTCAGTGATTCGAAGACTGCCTTTCCTCGATCTTGATTAGCGGAGAAATTCACGAATTAGAATACTAGTTGAGACGGGGAGACCCGAATCGAATTATCGCGGGTATCATAGAATTTTTTAGCTTAGGTACTATATGAGCAAGCCCGGCAAAACCCTTGTACGGCTTCTTCTATCTCTCGATAAAAAGAAATATGACCAACAGTGGT